GGATAAATGCAGTATTTTGGGCTTATTATTGGCGTAAATGTTTTGTATTTTTATCTTGTTTTTTATTTTAAGTAAAAGGCGGGGCCATGGTATATGGTGTGTTAAGTTTTGGTGTGTGTTGCGTATGATGGTGTGTAAAGGATGTTTATTTTTATATTGTTTTTAATCGGTTTGTTTGGGAACTGCAGCTCTGCAAAATGACACTAATTACCTGAAGATTGTTAAGGAGAGAGAGGTTCCCGTCCACCAGAGCAAGGCAACCTGAGCACAGCCTCTGCTGCCCAGTTGTCCTGTGGGTTTCCTTTATTTACAATATTTGGCTGTGTTTTTTGTGTTCTGTGAAATGAAGGAGTAGCATTTAAACTGCACTTTAACACAGTGAGATAACACTGTTCTTCCAGCTTGGTTTCCAGGAAAAAAAAGCTTCTCAGATGTTCCCCAGCAAGAAGTTTCGTTTGTTTTCTGTGGGTTGCATCCCAGTCTCTTGGAAAGTGTTTCCTATCACTGTTGTGGAAATGCAACAAATGGGGTCATTCCTGTTTTTGCTGGTGATGGACAGCATTCAAAACCCCCAGAGCTTTGGATCAGCTTGGACAAGGACTGATAAATCTGAATTTATGAACTCCAGGAGGCTCCTCTGGCCACCTCTTTAATGCTCCGCTTTATTACAAGTTTCTAGCAAGGAGCTCTCAAAGTTTATTTGTTTTTATACTTTTTGCCTCACTGGTCACAACTTGTTTTCACTTTATGGCAGTGAAATTTGTGTTTCCATCACGGGGCACTGGTGCCAGGCATCTCTGTTTCAGTCTCTGATGCAACTACAAGACCTTTATCAGCCCTGAGGCTCCATTGAAAAGGGTAGCAACAAAATAAGGATGAAAATCTGGCTTTGCCCACCTAAACCAGTTGTTTGGAAGAGCAAAGCTGACTCATTGCCCCCAGTGCACCAAGAAAATGTTGTGCAATTCTCTGCCTTCACCTGAGTGGCAAAGATATTAAGCACACAAGGAGGTTACACATTGTTATATTTAAATATTTTTCAACATTACACATTGTTATCTTTCTTTGAAGGAGGTGGCGACTAGTTATAAGCCAGTTATTCTTCTTCCTTTTTTTTTTATTTCTCCCAGGGAATTTTTCTCCTATTTGTTGCTTAAGAGATGGGAACGATGATACTTAAGAGACAAAAGACGTGGCCAGGATGGGGAGGACGGGGGAAGGGGTGGGGAAAGAAAAAGAGAGGTAAAGGGTAAAGGAGAAGGATTTAGTTCCTGTAGTTAAAGTTTTATAACAATGGCTTTTCAAGCCGTAGATCTTGGGGAGGGTCCAAGCGGGAACTTATGATAAATTTTGTGCTATTCATAAGTCTATGTTTTGTTTTAGGAGGGTTAGCGGTTGCGTCTAACCCTTCTCCTTATTATGGGGTGGTGGGTCTGGTTGTGGCTTCTATTGCGGGATGTGCATGACTAGCAAGTATGGGGGTTTCTTTTGTGTCTCTGGTACTGGTGATGGTATATTTAGGGGGGATGCTGGTGGTATTTGTTTACTCGGTGTCATTGGCAGCGGACCCTTATCCAGAATCTTGGGGCGATTGACGGGTTGTTGGTTATGGTCTTGGTCTGGGGTTAGTTGTTGTTGTTGTGGGGGTTGTTGTGGGAGCGTTTTCTGAGGTGATTATAGGGGGGGATACGGTGAATAATGGGGGCCTATCGTGAGTTCGGATAGATTTTAGCGGGGTAGCCGTGTTTTATTCGTCTGGATCAGGTCTGCTTTTAATTGCAGGGTGAGGTCTGCTGTTAACACTGTTTGTGGTATTAGAACTTGTACGGGGGTTATCTCGGGGGGCAATTCGGGCGGTTTAATTGGTAAGTCAGAGAGTAGTTTAATTAAGAATGCCAGCTTTGGGAGTTGGTGGTAAAGGTTTGACTCCTTTCTTTCTGATTTATGGGGAAACTCTAAGAAGATGTTTAGTCTTCAATCTTTGGCTTACAAGACCAATGTTTTTATAAACTATTAGAGTTGATTAGAGTTTGAGTATTTTGTTTTCTAGCGCACTCGCGATGGGGAAGAGGATTAGGATGATTGCGAAGTAGGTGAAGGAGGCTAGTTGGCCAATGATGATGAATGGGTGTTCGACCGGTTGGCTTCCTACTCATGTTAGGATGAATAGGTCTGCGACTAGGATTCAGAATAGGATCTGAGATAGGGGTCGGAAGGTTATGGAGCGCTGTTTAGAAACGTGGAGGAAAGGCAGTAGGAATAGGACTAGGACTGAGGCGGCTAGGGCTAGGACTCCTCCTAGTTTGTTTGGGATGGATCGAAGAATGGCGTATGCAAATAGGAAGTATCATTCAGGTTTAATGTGTGGGGGTGTGGCTAGAGGGTTGGCGGGCGTGAAATTTTCTGGGTCTCCTAGGAGGTTTGGGGAGAATAGAGCTAGGGCAATGAATGGGATGAGTATTAGTGCGAATCCTAGTAGGTCTTTGATGGAGTAGTAAGGATGGAATGGAATTTTGTCACAATCTGAGGGGATTCCTAGTGGATTATTTGAGCCTGTTTCGTGAAGGAAGGTTAGGTGTACTAGTGTTAGTCCTGCGATTACGAAGGGGAGGAGGAAGTGGAAGGCAAAAAATCGGGTTAGTGTTGGGTTGTCTACTGAGAACCCGCCTCATAGTCATTCTACTAGTGTTTGTCCGATGTATGGGATTGCTGAGAAGAGGTTTGTGATGACTGTTGCTCCTCAGAAGGATATTTGTCCTCAGGGTAGGACGTATCCTACGAAGGCGGTTGCTATTAGTGTTAGGAGAAGAATTACTCCGATGTTTCAGGTTTTTTTGTTTAGGTATGAACCGTAGTAAAATCCTCGGCCGATGTGTAGGTAGATGCAGATGAAGAAGAATGAGGCTCCGTTTGCGTGGAGGTTTCGGATTAGTCATCCGAATTGTACGTTTCGGCATGTGTGGGCTACGGAGGTAAAGGCTAGGGAGGTATCTGCTGTGTAGTGTATAGCTAGTAGTAGGCCTGTGATGATTTGTGTAATGAGGCAAAGGCCTAGTAGAGATCCAAAGTTTCATCAAGCTGAAATGTTTGATGGAGTGGGAAGGTCAACTAGAGAGTTGTTGATGATTTTTAGTAGTGGGTGGTTTTTTCGTAGGTTTAGGGCCATTAAGTTTGGTTCTGTATGTAGATAGGAGGATGATAAAGATTGATAGAGCGAATGATCCTAGGTATGCTTTAATTAGGCCTGTGTGGAAGGAGGTGGCGGTTTTTGATGCTATTATTTGTAGGTTGGCTAGTCCTTCAGGGCCTAGGAGTTTGAATCAAGAGAGGTCGATTAAATGGGAGGCGATATTTTGGCCGCCGCTTAACAGTTTTGTTGAGATAAATCGGTGTACTAGGGGATTAAAGTATCCTAGGGTTGTGGAGAAGTTTGAGAAGCGATTCTGTTTAGGGAGGATTAAGGCTTGAGTTATTTTTGAGAGTTCTAGGGCTAGTATGATTCCTAGTAGTGTTACTACAAGGGCTGTGATTTTAATGGAAAGTGGTATAGTTATAGGTGGGGTTTTTGCAGGTGGGATGTATGAGGTGATTAGGAATCCTGCTATGATACTTCCTAATGCGAGGCGAGTAATTGAGGATAGGACTGCTGGGTTGTTTTCGTTTATAGGGGTTAGAGGGGGAATTCGGACGTATCCTGTTTGGACTAGTAGGGTTATTCGTATAGTGTATACTGCGGTGAATGATGTGGCTAGGAGGGTTAGGACTAGGGCTCAAGCATTTAGGTATGAAGTGTTGAGGCTTTCGATGATTTGGTCTTTGGAGTAGAATCCCGCTAGGAATGGTGTTCCTATTAGGGCCAGGTTTCCAATGGTTAAGCAGGAAGTTGTTGTAGGTAGTATTTTCTGGAGTCCTCCTATTTTTCGAATATCTTGTTCGCCGTTGAGGCTGTGGATGATTGATCCGGAACATAGGAATAGTATGGCTTTGAAGAATGCATGAGTTGAAATGTGTAGGAAAGCCAGCTGGGGTAGGTTTAAGCCAATTGTAACTATTATTAGGCCTAGTTGGCTGGATGTAGAGAAAGCAATGATTTTTTTGATGTCATTTTGGGTTAGGGCGCAGGTGGCTGCAAATAGTGTGGAGAGGGCCCCTAAGCATAGACATAGGGATAGGGCAGTAGGATTGTTGTGGAAGAGGGGATGAGTTCGGATGAGTAGGAAGATTCCAGCGACTACCATGGTGCTGGAGTGAAGTAGGGCGGATACAGGGGTTGGGCCTTCTATTGCTGCTGGGAGTCATGGGTGGAGGCCAAATTGGGCGGATTTGCCGGCCGCAGCTAAAATTAGGCCTAGTAGTGGTAGGGTAGGAGCTTGGTCTTGGAATGAGATTTGTTGAATTTCTCATGTGTTCATGGTAGAGGCTAGTCAGGCTATACACAGGATGAGGCCTACGTCTCCAACTCGGTTGTATAGTACGGCTTGTAGGGCAGCAGTATTTGCTTCTGCTCGACCATGTCATCAGCTGATTAGTAGGAAAGACATGATTCCCACTCCTTCTCATCCGATGAAGAGCAGGAATAGGTTGTTGGAGATAATGAGGATGAGTATGGCAATGAGGAATAGGAGGAGGAAGGTGAAAAATTTTGTGATGTGCGGGTCCGAGGCCATGTATCATGTTGCAAATTGTAGAATTGATCAGGAGACAAATAGGGCGATTGGGAAGAAAGTTAGTGAGTAGAAGTCTATTGTTAGGCTGATGGGAATTTTAAAGTTTATAATGAATTTTCATTCCCAGAAGGAAGTTAAGCTTTCTATTCCTGAGTGGATGTAGATGGTTATGGGGATAAGGCTGATTAGGAAGGAAGTTTTAACAGTGTTTGTAATGATGGTTGGGGTGTTTTTTAGGCTGTTTGATAGTATAGGGAAAATGATTGGAGTACAGAGGACTGTTAGGGTGAGTAGTATGAATGTGTTTAAGATAAATATTTGGTCCATTACTTTCACTTGGATTTGCACCAAGATGACTGGTTCCTAAGACCATTGGATTACTATTATCCTTTGAAAGTAAGGGGGCTGAGGTTTTATACTCAGATGCAAGAGTTAGCAGTTCTTGCTGGTTCAACCTCCCCTCGGCAGGTAAGAAGGGTTTAACTTCTATCTTTAGAATCACAATCTAATGTTTTGGTTAAACTATACTTGCATATGGGGATTCCTGAGATCAGTTCAGGTTTGAGGATAAGTAGGATTATGGGGATTATGTGTAGAGCTATCAGGAGATGTTCTCGTGTGGAGGAGTTTTGGATTGAGGTGATATGGGATGGTAGTATTCCTCGTTGTGTTATTATTAGTATGTGGAGGGTGTAGGAGGCAGTTAGTACAATTGTAGTTCCTGTTAAAATTATTGTCAGTGGGGATCAGTTGAATAGGGCTACTACAATAGTCAGTTCTGCTATGAGGTTAGTTGTTGGTGGTAGTGCCATGTTTGTTAGGTTTGCTAGTAGTCATCAGGTAGCCATAAGTGGTAGGAGGGGCTGGAGTCCTCGGGTTAGGAGGAGGATTCGACTGTGAGTTCGTTCGTAGTTTGTGTTGGCTAGACAGAATAGTATTGAGGAAGTTAGGCCGTGGGAGACTATCAGGATTATTGCTCCTGAAAAAGCTCATTGGGTCTGGATTATGGTTGCGGCGATGACTAATCCTATGTGGCTTACAGAGGAGTAGGCGATTAGGGATTTTAGGTCAATTTGTCGTAGGCAAATGGCGCTGGTTATTACTGCTCCTCATAGTGCTAGGGTGATGAATGGATAGTGTAGGTTGTTTACGGATGGGTTTACTAGGATAGTGATTCGTATAATACCATAACCGCCTAGTTTTAGGAGAAGAGCGGCTAGTAGTATTGACCCAGCGATTGGGGCTTCTACGTGTGCCTTTGGAAGTCATAGGTGCAGGCCGTACAGGGGGGCTTTTACCATGAAGGCTAGTAGTAGGGCTAAGCTTGCTAGTAGACCTGTTCAGGAGTTGTTTATTGTTGGGTGGTATAGTTTGAGCATAGGGAAGTATAATGTGCCGATTTGATTATGTAGGTGGAGGATTGTGATTAGCAGGGGAAGAGAGCTGGCGAGTGTGTAAAATAGCAGGTAAATGCCTGCGTTCAGTCGTTCAGGTTGGTTTCCTCATCGTGTAATGAGGATTAGGGTTGGAATGAGGGTTGCTTCAAATGCGATGTAGAATAGTATTAATTCTGAGGCTGAGAAAGCTAGTAGGATAAAGGGTTGTACTGTAATTATGGTTGTGATGAAGACTCGTTTTCGGATAATTGGTTCTTGTTCTAGGTGGTTTTGGCTTGCTATGAGTATGAGGGGAAGTAGTCAGCACGATAGAACTAGTAGGGGGGAGGAGATTTGGTCGATTGAAGTTCAGTGAGTCAGTCCTTTGCTTGGGTAGTATGTTGGGACAAGTCATTGGAGGCTGACGGCGGCAATTAATAGGCTGTGTGTTGTGGTGTTAGTCCACAGGTGTTTGCAAGGAGAGAGGAATGTTAGGGGTAGGAGTATGATGGTTGGGATGATGATTTTTAGCATTGTAGTAGGTTAAAGTTGTGTAGGTGGTCGGAGCCGTGGGTCCGAGTTGAAGCAACTAGCAGGGCTAAGCCTGTTGCTGCTTCGCAGGCGGAAAATGCTAATATGAGAAGTGGCAGGAGGGTAGCAGATGTTGTTTGGGTTTGGATGGGTCATATGGAAAGGGCGATGTATATGGATAGCATCATGCTTTCCAGACATAGTAGGGCAGAGATTAAGTGTGTGCGGTGGAAGGCTAGGCCTAGGCTGCTTAGGGTGAAAGCGGAGAAAAAGCTTAATTGTAGGGCAGACATTAAGAAAGTTATAGGGTGTGAGCTATAATCTGTTGAGTCGAAGTCAACTGTCTTGATTAGACTAACTTTCTGTTATTCTGCTCATTCTAGTCCTCCTTGACTTCATTCATAAACCAGGCCTAGAGTAAGGAGAAGAATGAGGATGGAAGCTCATGTTAGTGTAGTGGTAGGGGTTTGTAGTTGGATGGCTCATGGCAGTGGTAGGAGTAGGGCAATTTCTAGGTCAAATAGTAGGAATAGGATTGCTACTAGGAAGAATCGAATTGAAAATGGCAGCCGGGCGGATCCTAGTGGGTCGAATCCACATTCGTATGGGGATAGTTTCTCTGAGTCTGGGTTTATTTGTGCTAGTCAAAAGTTTAATGCAGTGAGGATGACACTTAGAGTTAAAGATGAGATTATTATGAATAGGATTATGTTCATTACTCTTCTCTGGGTTTAAACCAGATTTTAAGGATTGGAAGTCGATTGTAATTAATATACTAGAAGAGTAGGATCCTCATCAGTAGATAGTCATATAGAGGAATAGTCATACGACATCTACAAAGTGTCAGTATCAAGCTGCTGCTTCGAAGCCAAAGTGGTGTTTTGGTGTAAAATGGTATTTGATTAGGCGTAGAAGGCATACTAGGAGGAATGTGGAACCGATGATTACGTGGAGGCCGTGGAATCCAGTTGCTACGAAGAAGGTAGAGCCGTATACCCCATCGGCAATGGAGAATGGAGCTTCATAGTATTCCATGGCTTGTAGGCCGGTGAAGTAAAAGCCTAGGAGAACTGTAAGGGTGAGGGCGTGGATTGCTTGTTTTCGGTTGGCTTCTATGATGCTGTGATGTGCTCATGTGACTGTGACCCCTGAAGCAAGTAGGATGGCAGTGTTTAGAAGAGGGACGTCCATTGGGTTTAGAGGTTTAATTCCAACTGGGGGTCACTGTCCTCCTAGTTCTGGTGTTGGGGCTAGGCTGGAGTGGAAGAATGCTCAGAAGAAGCCCAGGAAGAAGAAGGCCTCTGATGTGATGAATAGGACTATTCCATACCGTAGGCCTTTTTGTACTGTAGGTGTGTGGTGACCTTGGAATGTACTTTCTCGGACGATGTCACGTCATCATTGAAGTATAACCAGGGCAGTGGAAGTAAGTCCTATGATCAGTAGGTATGGTGAGTTATAGTGGAATCACATGGTTAGGCCGGATGTAGTAAGAAGAGCAGCGGCTGCTCCTAGAATGGGTCATGGGCTAGGGTCAACTATGTGGTAAGAGTGTGCTTGGTGAGTCATTGGTGATTTAAATGTTTTCTTGTAGGTACAGGCTTAGTAGTAGCACAAATACGTAGGCTTGGATTATGGCTACTGCCACTTCTAGGATTGTAAGTAGGAATAGGACTAATAGTGTTAGTAGTGAGATTATTGGTATTGTTGAGATTAGGGCGGCAGTGGCTGTTGAGATGAGTTGAATTAGTAGGTGGCCTGCTGTGAGATTGGCTGTGAGACGTACACCTAGGGCTAGGGGACGAATAAGAAGGCTAGTTGTTTCGATGAGGATTAGGGCTGGGATTAATGGAGTTGGGGTACCTTCTGGTAGGAGGTGTCCTAGGGAGACTGAGGGTTGGTTTCGTAGTCCTGTAAGTAAAGTGGCGAGCCATAGAGGGATTGCTAGGGCTAGGTTTATGGAGAGTTGGGTTGTTGGAGTGAATGTGTAGGGTAGTAGGCCTAGAAGGTTGATGAGTAATAGGAAGATTATTAGAGATGTTAGAATTAGGGCTCATTTATGTCCTTTGTTGCTTAGCGGTATTATCAGTTGTTTTGTAATTAGGCTAATGAATCATGATTGTAGGGTGGATAGGCGGTCAGTGATTCATCGGTTATTTTGGGTTGGTAGTAGGAGAGCAGGGAATGTTATAGCAATTAGGATTAGTGGGATACCCAGTAGGGATGGACTTGAGAATTGGTTGAAGAAGCTTAGGTTCATGGTCAGGTTCAGGGGGTGGTAGTTTTGGCTGTTTGAGCTTTGTTGAGTGGAGGGTTTATGGAAATGAAGGATAGTAGTTTAGGCTGGATGATTATGGAGTAGGTTAGTCATGAAGTTAGCATGATAAAAAATCATGGATTTGGGTTTAGTTGAGGCATATCATTAAGGAGGATTAATAGTCCTCTTTCTCTAGCTTAAAAGGCTAGCGCTGGTCCATAGCTTCTTAATGATTAGGATGATAGTAGAGAGGATCAGCTTTCGAAGTTAGCGAGTGGGGCAGATTCAACTACAATTGGTATGAAGCTGTGGTTAGCCCCGCAGATTTCTGAGCATTGGCCGTAGAATACTCCAGGTCGGGTAGCGGTGAATGAAGTTTGATTTAGTCGTCCTGGGATTGCGTCAGTTTTTACGCCTAGGCTTGGGACGGCTCATGAGTGAAGTACGTCGTCGGCAGTAACGATGACTCGGACTAGTGATTCCATTGGGACGACTACACGATGGTCCACTTCTAGTAGTCGGAAGTGACCTAGTGGTAGGTCTGCAGTTGGTGTCATGTAAGAGTCAAATGTTAGGTCCTTGAAGTCGGTGTATTCATAGGTTCAGTACCATTGGTGTCCAATGGCTTTTAGTGTCAGGTCCGGCTCGTTGATTTCATCCATTATGTAGAGGATTTGTAGGGATGGTAGAGCAAGCATGATTAGGACGATTGCAGGAAGGATTGTTCAGACAAGTTCGATCTCTTGTGCATCGACTGTGCTGGATGATAGTTTTTCAGTGAGTATTATGGTTAGTAGATATAGTACCAGGCTGCAAATAGCTAGGGCAGTTATTAGGGCGTGGTCGTGGAATTCTACTAGTTCTTCTATGATAGGGGATGAAGCGTCTTGAAAACCGAATTGTATGTGGTTGGCCATATTTGTGTTTGAGGTGTACTGGGCTTTCACCTGTAATTTAGTCTTGACAAGACTATGTAATAGTTTTACTAACACCTCTAAATGAGAAAGAAGCATAAGTGGTCTATGCGGTTGGCTTGAAACCAACATATGAGGGTTCGACTCCTTCCTTTCTTGAACTTGAACGAAGGCTGGTTCTTCAAATGTGTGGAATGGTGGTGGGCAGCCGTGGATTCATTCGACGTTTGTATTAACCAGTTCTGGTTGTAGGGCTTTACGTTTGGATGCGAAAGCTTCTCAGATGATGAATATTAGCATGATTACGGCAGTTAGGGAGATTAGTGAGCCTACTGATGAGATAGTGTTTCATAGGGTGTAGGCGTCTGGGTAGTCTGAGTATCGTCGTGGCATACCAGCTAGTCCAAGGAAGTGTTGTGGGAAGAAAGTAAGGTTTACTCCTACGAATATTACTCCGAAGTGGATTTTAGCTCATGTAGAGTGTAGGGTGTATCCGGTGAATAGTGGGAATCAGTGGGTGAATCCTGCTAGGATTGCAAATACTGCTCCTATGGATAGAACGTAGTGGAAGTGAGCTACTACGTAGTAAGTGTCGTGTAGGGCAATGTCTAGGGAGGAGTTTGCTAGGATGATTCCTGTTAGTCCACCAATAGTGAAGAGGAAGATGAATCCTAGGGCTCACAGCATTGGTGGGTCTCATTTGATTGTCCCTCCGTGAAGAGTTGCTAGTCAGCTGAACACTTTGATTCCGGTTGGGATAGCAATGATTATGGTGGCAGATGTGAAGTATGCTCGAGTGTCTACGTCCATTCCGACTGTAAACATGTGGTGTGCTCAGACAATGAAGCCTAGGAATCCGATGGATAGCATAGCTCATACTATTCCTATGTAGCCAAATGGTTCTTTTTTACCTGCGTAGTATGCTACGACGTGGGAGATGATACCGAATCCTGGTAGAATTAGGATATAAACTTCTGGGTGTCCGAAGAATCAGAATAGATGTTGGTATAGTACTGGGTCTCCTCCTCCTGCTGGATCGAAGAATGTGGTGTTGAGGTTACGGTCTGTTAGGAGCATAGTAATTCCGGCAGCAAGTACAGGTAGGGAGAGAAGGAGTAGTACTGCGGTAATTAGTACAGATCATACGAATAGGGGGGTTTGGTATTGTGATAGGGCTGGGGGTTTTATGTTAATTGCTGTAGTGATGAAGTTAATTGCCCCCAGGATGGAGGAAATACCTGCTAGGTGTAGTGAGAAGATGGCTAGGTCGACTGAGGCTCCAGCGTGAGCTAGGTTGCCGGCTAGTGGTGGGTATACAGTTCATCCTGTTCCTGCTCCCGCTTCTACTGTGGAAGAGGCTAGAAGGAGAAGGAATGAGGGTGGGAGGAGTCAGAAGCTCATATTGTTTATTCGTGGGAATGCTATGTCTGGGGCACCGATCATTAGAGGGACTAGTCAGTTTCCAAATCCCCCGATTATGATTGGCATTACTATAAAGAAAATTATGACGAAAGCGTGAGCTGTGACGATTACATTATAGATTTGGTCGTCTCCTAGCAGAGCGCCTGGTTGGCCTAGTTCTGCTCGGATGAGGAGGCTTAGGGCGGTACCTACTATTCCGGCTCACGCTCCGAAGATTAGGTACAGAGTGCCAATGTCTTTGTGGTTGGTTGAGAATAGTCATCGGTTGATGAAAGTCACGGGTAAGATGGCTGAGTGTATAAGCGTTAGGCTGTAGTCCTTTTTACAGAGGTTCAATTCCTCTTCTTATCGGCTCTGTAGTGAAATTCATGGTGAGTTGCAAGCTCATTGATGTGCATTGATAGTGCACCGGGGCCTATTAGGCAGAAGCCTGTTGGTTTGGGGCATATAGCTGTTAACTATAGTATCATGGGATCGAAGCCCATCTGTCTAGGGGTATAAAATCCTAGCTTAATTAAAGCATCTGAGTTGCATTCAGAAGATGCAGGATAACGCCCTGCGGATTTTAACAGAAACTAAGAGGGTCTAACTCTTGTTTAAGGCTTTGAAGGCCTTCGGTTTCAGTAAACCTAAGTTTCTCTTTAGATAATGGTAGTAAGTATGGGAGAAATTGGGAGGAGCATGATGGACAGGGTGGTTAAGACAGCGATTGAGGGATTGATTGGTTTGTTGGTATGCCACTGTTTCATGTGGTTTGTTGTGTGGGGTGGAAGTGTGATTGTTGCACAATATGCAAGGCGAAGGTAGAAGAAGAGGCCTAGCAGTGAGAGAAGGGAGATGATGATTGCTGCAGGGGCCATGTCTTGTTTGGTTAGTTCTTGAATAATGAGTCATTTTGGGAGGAAGCCAGTTAGAGGGGGGAGGCCGGCTAGGGATAGGAGTGTTAGTAGGAGAATTGTGCTAAGTGAAGGTGCTTTTGTCCATGCAGTTATCAGTGTAGATAGGTTTAGGACTTTTATTGAGTTTAGGGTTAGGAATACGGCGGCGGTTATTATGGCATATAGGTAGAAATTGAGGAGAGTAAGTTTAGGATAGTAGACCAGGATAATGGTCATTCAGCCTAGATGAGAGATAGAGGAGAAGGCCATAATTTTTCGGGTTTGTGTCTGGTTCAGTCCTATTCAGCCTCCTAGGGCCACGGAAAGAATAGCCAGGGTAGTCAGTAGTGTGGGGTTTAGGGATAGGGAAGTTATGTAGAATAGGGTAATTGGTGGGAATTTTATGACTGTGGATAGGAGAAGGCCTGTAATGATGGGGGAGCCTTGTAGTACTTCTGGGAATCAAAAGTGGAAGGGCACTAGTCCTAGCTTCATTGAAATGGCTGCAGTTAGGATTATGGAGGATGTTGGGTGGGTTAGTTGGGTAATATCTCACTGTCCTGTGTACCATGCGTTAGTTATGCTGGAAAATAGTACTAAGGTTGAGGCGGTTGCTTGAACTAGAAAGTATTTGGTTGCTGCCTCAATGGCTCGGGGGTGGTGAGATTTTGAAATCAGGGGTAAGATAGCGAGTGTGTTGATTTCAAGGCCGGTTCAGGCCATAACTCAATGGTTGCTTGAAATTGTGATGGTTGTTCCTAGGAGTAGGCTAGTAACAAAGATTAGTTTTGCCTGGGGGTTCATTAGCAGGGGAAGGGGTTAAACCATCATTTTCGGGGTATGGGCCCGATAGCTTGATTAGCTGACCCTACTAGAAAATAATATAAAGGAAGTATGGAGGGTTTTGATCTCTCTTGTACAGGTTCGATTCCTGTTTTTCTAATATGTAGGAAATGAGAGGGCTGGTATACCTCTATGTTCACTTTATCATAGTGACCCTTTTGATGTTCAGGCACATTTCCTGGTGGTCCCTTAGGTAGGGGGGTAGACCTGCATAGGAAATTGGCATGCTAATGTGCCATAGACATAGGGCGAGTGTTAGTGGGAGGAAGTTTTTTCATAGTAGATGCATTAGCTGGTCATATCGGAATCGTGGGTAGGAAGCACGAATTCATAGGAATCCTATAGAGAGGAGTAGGACTTTTGTGGCCAGGATTACAGGGAAGAGTTCCTGAGGGGGGTTGTATAGGCTTGGGTTTAGGAACAGAATTACGGTTAGTGTGTTTATGAGCATGATATTTGCATATTCTGCTAGGAAAAACAGGGCGAATGGTCCTGCAGCATATTCTACGTTGAACCCTGAGACTAGTTCTGATTCTCCTTCTGTGAGGTCGAATGGGGCACGATTTGTTTCAGCTAGAGTGGATACATATCATATTATGGCTAGGGGTCAGCAGGAGAAGATCAGAAATAGGGGTTCTTGAATAACTGCTAGGGTGCTTAGGGTATAGTTTCCGCTAAGAAGGATAATGGATAGTAGAATGATTGCTAGGGTAACCTCGTATGAAATTGTTTGGGCTACTGCTCGAAGAGATCCAATTAGGGCATATTTTGAGTTGGAGGCTCAGCCAGATCATAGGATGGAATATACTGCTAGACTTGATATGGCTAATATGAATAGTAGTCCGAGGTTTAGGTCTGCGAGGGGGAATGGGATTGGAAGTGGGGTTCAGATAGAGATTGCTAAGAGAAGGGCTAGTATTGGGGTAGTAATAAATAGGATTGGGGAGGATGTTGATGGGCGGATAGGTTCTTTGATGAATAGTTTTACCCCATCTGCTACGGGTTGTAGTAGCCCGAAGGGGCCTACAACATTAGGGCCTTTTCGGCCTTGCATATAGCTTAAGATTTTGCGTTCTACTAGGGTTAAAAAGGCTACGGCGATCAGAATGGGGATGGCATAAGATAGCGCTATAATGAGGTTTACTAGGATAGGATAGTTGGTCATTTTAAAGTTTAGCTAGGGAGAGGATTTGAACCTCTGATATAAAGGACTTAAGCCTTTTGCATTTTCCGAGCTCTGCCACGCTAGCTGGTCCTTTTCTAGGACGTAGTTATAGTGTGATAGCCTTTCGTAATTTAGTTGGATTCATTACTTAAGGCGAAGGCTTGCCTGTAGTATTGGCCTCACTTTTCCTGTCCTTTCGTACTGGGAAGAGTTCATCATAGATGGAAACCGACCTGGATTGCTCCGGTCTGAACTCAGATCACGTAGGACTATTAATCGTTGAACAAACGAACCCTTAGTAGCGGCTGCACCACTAGGATGTCCTGATCCAACATCGAGGTCGTAAACCTCCCCGTCGATACGGACTCTCGGAGGAGATTGCGCTGTTATCCCTGGGGTAACTTGGTCCATTGATCAATTATATTGGGTCTGGGTGCTATTCGCACGTTGAGGGGTCGCTCTCAGTCTAGAGTTGTGGTCTAATTTTTGGAGGATTTGTTTTTCTCCAAGGTCGCCCCAACCGAAAAATGCAGGCCAGTTCCCTGTGTAAGCGTGTACCCGGTGGGTGTGAATGTGTGGAGGGGTGGCTGCTGATTTTTAAGCTCCACAGGGTCTTCTCGTCTTATGTAGTTATCCCTGCTTTTGCACAGGGAGATCAATTTCACCGATCGCCTGTAAGAGACAGTTAAGACCTCGTTTAGCCATTCATACTGGTCCCGATTTATGAGACAATTGATTGCGCTACCTTTGCACGGTTAGGATACCGCGGCCGTTAAACACTAAGTCACAGGGCAGGCATCACCTTCAATACTTGTTTGTTGTTTGCTGAAGGCTATGTTTTTGGTAAACAGTCGGGCCTTGATGTGTTTGCCTAGTTCCTTTTACAGGTTTTAATCTTTCTTAATGGACGCTCCTCTGTCGGGTTAACAATTTACCTGATACTCTGCTTGTTTGATTTGTCGTATCTTGGTGATTTGTTAATAATGTAAAGATGTAAGCTTGCGTCGTAGAGGGAGGACCCTGGTTACTCATTCTAGCATTAATTCTCCTATTTACATATAGGTTAGCCTGTTAATGATGAGGGAGTCATGAAGTTCTTATATTTTTTAGTCGAAGAGCTTTAACGCACTCTTTGTTGATGGCTGCTTGAAGGCCCACAGGAGATCTTTCTATAGATTATTTATCCGCTCGTAGAGATTGTATTCTTTTTTAAAGGAGCTGTACCCCCTTTAAATAGCCCTTAATTCGCTTCATTAGGGTTCTGTTAGTTTCCTTGGAGGAGAATTAAGAGTGAACTAAGATTCGTTTCACAGGCAACCAGCTATCACCCAGCTCGATTGGCTTTTCACCTCTACTAGTAAGTCATCCCACTCTTTTGCGACAGAGACGGGTTCGCTCAATAATAGCTGCTCACAAGTAGCTCGCTTAGGTTTCGGGGTGGCAAACTTAAACTCATTTTGCTTGGTTTTTCTTGCTAGACCATGATGCAAAAGGTACAAGGGTTGATCTTTGCTGTTTATAGCTTAGTTTTTTCATTATTATTTCATCTTTCCCTTACGGTACGTGATCTCTATCGCGCCAATGGGTGTCTTTTCTATCGCCTATACTAAGACTAATGAATGCTTTAGTTTGGTGTATGCAGTAGCTTTGTTATTCCAGGTCAATGTGGTTGGGCTAGAATTTGGCATCAAGACGATCTGGTGTTAGCAGATGTTTTTCAGGTGTAAGCTGAATGCTTTCATGTAAGCTACGTCTTGGTTGTCTAAGTGCACCTTCCGGTACACTTACCTTGTTACGACTTGCCTCCTCTTTAGCTGGATAGTGTATTAATGTATTGGGGGTTTTGGGTCGCTTGTGAGGAGGGTGACGGGCGGTATGTACGTGTCCCAGAGCCGGCTTAAAGAGGGCTCGATTGTCCCACTTTACTGCTAAATCCGCCTTCTAAGGGCCATTTCAGACCCTTTTGCCGTAATGTTCTAATCTAGAAAATGTAGCCCATTGCTTCCACTCCATGGGCTATACCTTGACCTGTCTTACTAGTGTATTGGACTATTGCGCTCACTGTTGAACCATCAGGGGGGGTGGGCTGGCGACGGCGGTATGTAGGCTGATTCAGCAAGGAGTGGTCAGGTAATATCGTGGATCATCGATTACAGAACAGGCTCCTCTAGGTGGGTTTGGGACACCGCCAAGTCCTTAGAGTTTTAAGCGTTTGTGCTCGTAGTTCTCGGGCGGATGCTCAGGTAGCATAGAGCATCAAGATTTAGGGCCAGGCATAGTGGGGTATCTAATCCCAGTTTGGGCCCTGGCTTTCGTGGATTTCAATTAATCGTCAGCCTAAGATCTTCTTTGGTAGTTGGCCTTATGAGCATCTTGGGCTTATTACAGCTCAGTTGCTTTTTAATCTTAGTTACTTAGATAGCATGTTACCACCCTTTACGCCGTTATACTGTTAATTTGAGTCTCCTGTATGACCGCGGTGGCTGGCACAGGATTTACCGACCCTTAAGGTTGCCATGACTAAGTCAAGTTTACACTCATTGCTTAATGTTAATCACTGCTGAGTACCCGTGGGGGTGTGGCAAGTGCAAGGCGTCTTGGGCTACAATTGTGTGTGCCTGATACCCGCTCCTATCGACCTGGTTAGAGGGTGCTTAGGGCATTTACACTGGAATGCGGATACTTGCATGTGTAATTCTGGCAAAAACCAACAGTAAGGTTAGGACTAAGTCTCTTGTCCATGGGTGTTTGTGGCAGCCGTCTTGACATCTTCAGTGTCATGCTTTGCTGTAAGCTACATGGAC